TTTTTCTTATCGGGATAAAAACAAAACAAGAATTGGATTGCATGCGGAAGATTTTGGCAAACAAATAAGAATGCATATCTGAATCAATGATGGATGTATAAAAGTGATATAGAGCGGGTAGCGGGAATCGAACCCGCATCGTTAGCTTGGAAGGCTAGGGGTTATAGTCGACGTTGGTTGATCATTTTTAACGTCTCTAATTCAGAACCGAATATGAAATTTTTGTTTCATTCGGCTCCTTTATGGAAGATTCGATGTGTTCCCAGATCTAAGGCATACAAGAAGAAAAAACATAAAAAAATTATGCTGTATGAAAAGGGAGTCATCATAAATCTGAAAAATTAGATCCATAACATCCATGTCAGCTTTTCTTACTCGCTTTATAGATGATCCTTCTAGAAGAGGAAAATTCTATCAAATCTGTCTAGTTACTTCGTTCCTTATTTCGACTCGCGGAATCCTGAGGAAAAAAAGAATTTTGTTTCTACCGAGCTGAAACAATATGTCGATGGCTCTAGTAAACCAAAGCCACCATTTTCTAGCTATTTGGCTTCAATCTCCTTTTTAATACAAAAATTGAAGATTTAGTTACGATTAGAAAAAAACTTTTTATCTTCATCCATGGATCCCTTTACTCATACTCATTCAATTGGAAGAGTTGAATCAACTCAAAAAAAAATTATGCTTCGCGATTCCATACGATCCAATGTTTTTTAGTCAATTAAAAAATGACTGGCCTTTGGATACAAATCACGAGAATTTATATTTTTCCTCAACTCAAATGTAACATTAAGAGGTAAAGGATTAACCTTTTTAAGAAATAAAGTTTCTTATTGGAATATTAACTGAAAGACCCTTTAACTATTTAAGTTGTTAATAGGACGAATCACACTTTTACCACTAAACTATACCCGCTACAATTTAATTATTGTATATTAATGAGCTATTTGTCGAACAAAGGAGTAAGACATAATAAAGATAGCATCAGAATGATGAAAATTTGAATCTTGACACATATTCTGTCTTGCTTGACAGGGAAAGGACTTGATAAAATCCAAAATAGATGAATAAAACTTATTTAACTATAAAATAATGAGTTATACTTTTCGTTTCATGGTAAGTCGTTACTAATAGTTCTGACTTGAAGGAGCTATTGAAGTTGGACATGAAAAAGAATTCTACAAGAATCCGGAACTCTATCTTTATTTTCTAGTTTCTTTTTGGAGTGACAAATCTTATGAATTTGGGTCAATTAGATGGATCTTAAGTCTTCAAGTTTGTTACTTTAACAAGTAAATAAGTTAAGTAAGTTAAGTAATTAAGAAAGTTTAATTAAGAATTAAAAAAACGAATTTACAATTTTTTTCTTAAATTTACATTCGATTTGTTCTTTTTTTAGTTATTTATTTTTTATTCAAGTCCAGTAAGTAAATTCATAAAAAAAAATAAATGGCATCTCTAAGAATGGAATAGAAATAGAAATTGCCTTATTGTTATGTTGTTTCAATAACAATTGTATTTCAAATACATATATAATATAAAAAAATGGATTTATGAATGATTAATTGAAGTAATGGCCTAGCTAGGTACTAGCCAGGCCGGGGAAATAAAATAAAAAATTTTGTATGAAATAAAAATAAGGTATTTTTCTATTTGAGATATCCGGTTTGAATTATTATCGTTATCCAAATTTAATTGTTGGTTAAGTCAAATTCATAGGTATCTTATTTACCCTTATCTTATAACTTAGCCTTATCTTATATCCTTACCTTATACTCACATATTTATTTATTATTTACATATATCTTTTATTTTAATATATCTCTTATTTATCTTATTTATTTACTTTACCTCTTATTTATTTTATATTTATACATATTTATGTTATTTATATATACTATTATATATTATATAGACTATATGTTTATAGTTTATATTTATACATAATTCATTACATAATTTATATGAATATGATATATATTTATTAATATAATATCAATATATTAATATATTAATATATTGATATTTAAATTGATATTTAAAAATAAAGTTAATATTCTAATTAAATTAAAATACTATCTAATTTATATTATTTTAATTTATATTTATTTTATATTATTATATTAAATAATAAATATTAAATAAAAAATAATATTGATAAAAAATCATATTGGTCCTAAATATTAGTCTTAGTCTATTTTATTTAACTTATTTTATAAATTTATTTGACTCATATGTTATATACTTTCTTTGTTGTATATTAATATTATTTGTTATATATTTATTATTTATTATGTTAATATTTATATGTTAATAATTGCTATATCAAATAATATTTAATATTTATAGTCACATATTAATAGTTTTAGTTACATATAATATTTAATTTAATAAATAAATAAATAAAAAATTTAATTTTATAAGTATTATAGTGTATATTTAATAAGTTTAAAAAGTAATATTATTATTAAATTAAAAGGATTTTCATCAATCAATCATTACTTTAAGTGTCACATAAACATAAAAAATCCCAATTCAAAATTAGGAGAGATGGCTGAGTGGACTAAAGCGGCGGATTGCTAATCCGTTGTGCGAGTTATTCGTACCGAGGGTTCGAATCCCTCTCTCTCCGCTTTCTCTGGTCACTTGATACTTTTGAATTCGAAAAATCTCGATCCTTTTTTTTATTTTATCATAGTTGAATATATAGAATACATAAAAAAATATTCAGAAAAAGCAAGGAAAAATGATAAAAAACCTCTTAGTTTTTTATTCCTCGCGCCCAGGATTACGCCCTGTATCATTAGATAAGAATCCGAAAATGAAGAGAGAAACAAAGAATATCACTACTGTATAAACGAAGAGTTTGAGAGTAAGCATTACACAATCTCCAAGAAAAGATCATTTTTGGGGTAAAAGGGAATGGATTATCCATTTGTTTTGTTGTAACACTTGTACTATTTTGATTTGACATGACACCAAAATATGAAAAAATAAAGAACAAATTCTTTTAATTAAGTGTTTTTTTTCTAAATCTAAAATAAATTCATGAATTTTAAAATTCATGAATTTATTTGTAATTAAGATTCTGATTTTTTCGTTAACAAAATTGTTATTGTAATATTAACAATTAGGTATTGTGTAAAAACCTAATCTAATAAAGTCCTTGCTCAACGGAAGGGCGGACAAAAGGGAAAATGGACTGACTGATCAAAATTCATCGTTACCCTTATCCAATATACAAGAATTCACATTTTTTAATATAGGGTTTGTAATGTAAGACTCATATGACTTATCAATAATTGTTAGAATTTTTTTTATCGAATAAATCATGAATATTTTCAGTATAGTATTAAGAACTTCATCGAAAACTTACAGCAGCTTGCCAAACAAAGGCTAAAAGAAAGAAAAGTACAGGTATGACGGGCATAATGTCTACGATTGGATTGAAAAGGGCATAAGCCTCGGGCAATTTCCCGAAGAAAAAACTGCTTGAAGAAAGGGCATAATTAAGACAGATACAGATTAAACTAAAAAAGATATTAAGCATAACAAACAAACATTTTTTTTAGATAATTTAGTTTTTATTGAATTATTGATATAAGGGAAAATTAAGAAAGAAGGTAGGTAAAAAATCCTTCCTTTTCTTTGAACTCCCCCCAAAAAAATCCAAATCCAAAATCCTCACATTTTCAAATGAGAATACAAGGAATTACACTTTCATACAATATCTTAATTGAATTATATGTAATCATCAATGAATTTTTTATTCTATATCTATATGTATCGAATACCAGCAAGAATAACAAGATATCCTATCCTATATGTATTTATTTTATTTATTTTTATTGTCATATTGTCTGGAATTAAGTCTGGAATTGACGAATGCCCCAAAAAGGTAATAATGTTTATTAGTGTAAAATAGAAATCTAAATGGGGCGTGGCCAAGCGGTAAGGCAACGGGTTTTGGTCCCGTTATTCGGAGGTTCGAATCCTTCCGTCCCAGATCAATTCTTCAGAATCAAAATGCGAAAAATCTCTCTATTTATTAAAGCCTAAAGTAAGTGAATAGGGTATTCCACAGTCTATGTAGAGATTAAACAAAAGAATAGAGGTTTTTGGAGATAATTCTATCACTGGTTTTAAATTAAAGCCCCTAAAACTGAGATGGAGTAAAATTCAAATAGGAATATCAAACATATTTTGATCCATTTACTTCTGTATCCGGTTCAAATGAATAAAAAAATTGTAAGTTAATGTAACGACTCAGGGGAGGAAATTCATATATTCTATTCGATTTATCTAATAAAATTGGATTGATGAAAAAACGTAAAGTAAAGCAAAATTTGCAAAAAATGACCGAGTTCTATGCCCATATGTATTATGTATTGTTTGTGTTCTATTTCCGTAGTCAACGAAATCCTTTTGGTTAAGTGAAAAAAATCTGTCATTCTTTAATTAAAAAAATATACATAATTACCCATACTCTTGGGAACAAATGTTCATTGTATATGATGGATGAATATGGAAAGAGATCATATTCTTCTCTTCTGGTTCTGATTTATTCTTTCATCTGAAAAAATAACGACCTTAATCTTACCTTATTTATATATATGAGATATATGAGATATTTTCCTTTCCACACCCATTAAGTTAAAATAAAAAAACCGCATTGGTTTCTCAATCAATATATCTGGTTTTCAGTTAAACCATTGATGATTCAATCGGACATAGTAAAATTCGCGTATCTATCTTTACTTTAATGAATGAGATATCTACTCAAAATTATTAGCTACTTGTTTATGATTGCGAGTACTGCTTGATTGAAGAAGAAATGAAATTCAGTAATTATTGAAAAACATATTTACAGTCATAGTGATAGTGTGAAGTACAAGATAAGATTCTTTAATTAAACCATTTTTCTCGATTTCTTATGAATCCTTGGTACTCGAAGAAATGGAAGTGTGAGAAATAAATTTTATCGAGAAAATAGATTTCTGACCCTTCTGGTTCATTGGAATTTTAGGCATTGGAATAGTTATAGTTTTTTTGGTTAATAAATATTTGATTTGGATAATAAATGATTCAGTTCCTGATTGGAATGTAAATTTAATGTAATGAAAGATGAAAGACCCATTTTATTATTATTATTTTATTTTTTTTTAGGTCTAAATTTTTTTTTTGAGAAAAATGGGATCCCATTTTTTTCATTTCATGATTGATCGTTCCAAACAATCTGTTGAAGATGTAAATAGGTCTTAACCAACAGTGATTTCCTCATTTTTTTTGTAAAAAATATAAATGGGTTTGTTTCCTTCATAGGCTAGAATATAGAATATGGGGGTTAAATTAAATTGGATTCTTTTCTTGTTTATCCATAAATAAAAGGAAAATGGATAAAAAGTATGTACTAAAATATACCGATTGAGCCAATGACTATTCATGATTCCATATTGAATCAATTCCATCCCGGTTCGAAATTAGAGGAATGTTATGGTAAAACTTCGTTTGAAACGATGTGGTAGAAAGCAACGTGCGACTTGAAGGACGTGATCACTTATGTGGATTCTTACATCCACCATTCTCTATATAAATGAGGATGCTCTTGGCTCGACATGGTTTGTTCTGTTCCACTAAGAACCCCATTTTGTTGGGTTGTAAGTAATAAGTAAATAGTACACGATGAAGCTCGAGTAGAAAGTAATGATTCATTTATCATATCGAGGGAAAGAATCTAGGGTTAATGCCAATCAATAAGCTGGACCAACTTTGTAAATATATCTTCAATTTAGAAATCGAAAGATTCAAATTCTAACAATTTGAAATTAAAAAGTCAAACTTGTTGGAATTGGTAAAACTATTTTGATCAAAAGTGTATTACAAGGGAATCAATCGTTCGTATAATCTTTCCATAGAAAGAAGGGTATGTTGCTGCCGTTTTGAAAGGAGTAAAATCGCCGAAGTAATGTCTAAACCCAACGATTCAACAAAGCAAAGATTAAGGATTCCGGAACAAGGAAACACAATTTTCAACTGTCTCAACAATTGGATCAAAATAAGGAATTAGAATAGGGAATAAAATTCAAATTCAAATAGATTTGAGATGAGACAAACAAAAAAGGTTACAGACGACTCAATAAATTCTAAGGATTTCTATTCGAATTCTTTCAGAGCTACCCAACTTGAGTTATGAGTACAAATGAATTGAATGAAGTTTCGTTTTTTTATGGAAAAATAAAACAATTCCAATCATAGTCTAATTCATGATTTTTTTTATGGATCAGTTTGCCATTATACCATTATGACTATCACTGTATTATAAATTATAAATTATAAATATAAATAAATAAAATTAATAAATAAATGTATAATTAATCAAAAAAAAAATATTAATATTATATTAAATATAAATAATTAAATATAAATATTAATAAACAAAAATACTAATAATTATATATAATACAATAATTATATATAAATAATAATAAATAAATATAAATATAATAATAAATAATAATAATTATATATTATATAAAATAAATGTTAAAAATAAAAAAATATACATATACATATATAAAATATATTAAAATATATATATAAAAATATATATATATATGTTATATATATAAATATAAAATATAAATATATAAATAATAAATTAATTAAAATCAAAATAATATATTATAATTATATTAAAAATAAAAAAATAATATAATATATTATAATTATATTATTAAAATATATAATTGTATTATTAAACATATATTAAATTAAAATTAAATTATTAAAATATATAATTGTATTATTAAACATATATTAAATTAAAATTAAATTATTAAAATAAAATTAAAAAGAGATTTAAAATTTATTAAATTGAATCAATTGTTTTAGAATCATTCTTTCTTGCTTGAGCTTGAGCCGTACGAGGAGAAAACCTCCTATACGTTTCTGGGGGGGGCTTTGCTTATCTATCCCAATGAGCCATCTATCGAATCGTTGCAATTGATGTTCGATCCCGAAGAGAAGGAAGAGATCTTCGGAGAGTGGGTTTTTATGATCCGATAAAGAATCAAACTTATTTAAATGTTCCGGCTATTCTATATTTTCTTGAAAAAGGAGCTCAACCCACAAGAACTGTTCATGATATTTTTAAGAAAGCGGAATTAATTGTCTAAAGAACTTTGAATTAATTAAAAGATTTTTGAAATACAAAATGGCAGTGCCTAGTATCTAGTATATAGTATATAGCTTTGTATAATTTTTTACTCAACATTTGCCCTTTTATTTCTCTGTTCACACCTACTTTTTCTTGTTTTGGGAATTTACCAATTAATCTTGCTTATTGTACTTCTATTGATTGAATAAACCCGAAATTTTCTCCACTTCTTCCTTATTTTTTTCTCCACATTTCTTATTTATTTTATGTCGTGCCAATCCAACACAAGTCTTTATTTGATTTGTTTTATTCAACATGCAATTCATATTGACAATGGTGTATTGAACAAATATAATTCGATCGTAAATAAATGGATCTGTTTATCCCCACCCATATTTATACTGGTTATATTGGTTCTTTACTTCAATTATTAATGAATGAAAAAGTTTTTGAATTGATAAAAAAATTAAATAAAATAAAGGTCTGTCAATTTTTACATTGCTTTTTATCTGGAAATCTGTTGTATTTTAATCGGATCTGCCCTCGTTTTCTTTAATTTAAATAAGACTTTAATTAATCGAATCGTCGATTTTTTCTTTTCAAATTTGTTGCTAGTTAAATTCACTATTTTTTGGTGGGATCGTGCATTTATTTTAAAATTTAAATATATTTGTATTTTGATTTCGATCATATCTACTCTTCACATATTATATTCACATTATATATATATATATATATTTTATATAATATATTTTATATATATTTATATTTAATATTTTTTAATATTTAATTTAATTTATATTTTTATAATATATTTTATTTTATCTGGGTTGCTAACTCAACGGTAGAGTACTCGGCTTTTAAGTGCGGCTATGATCTTTTACACATTTGGATGAAGCAACGAATTCGTCCAGACTTTTGGTAGAGTCTATAAGACCACGACTGATCCTGAAAGGTAATGAATGGAAAAAATAGCATGTCGTATTATATTAATTTAATTAGTAATGTAGAACTCTAAGAATAGATCATCCTTACTGGATCGGTACAAATTGATTTTAGTAAGGGGACAAAATGAATTCACATTTACCTTTTGGTCGAGTGAATAAATGGATAGAGTCTTATGGCTCCAATTCTAGGCAAAGAAAAAGCGACGAGCTTATGTTCTTAATTTGAATAGTTACCCGATCTAATTAGACGTTAAAAATAGATTAGTGCCTGATACGGGAAAAGGTTCTCCTGTGAGTGGATCATCAATTACTTTTTTAATGAATCCTAACTATTCTTCACCCATTATAGATAGGGTAGGGTGGATATGGATGTGTAAAAGAAAGAGCATACTGATAAATAAAATTGATTCCAAAATCAAAAGAGCGATTGGGTTGCAAAAATAAAGGATTTTTAACTTTTTCTTTTTCTTGTTATGTTAACAAACATAAACCAATTGGATCTGGAAAGATAGGAAGAAGATCTGGGGATTAGACTCTCTGTTTTCAGGGTAACTTTTTCTTACTGTATACATACCTTATATACATACTTGTTCTGGCCATATCGCACTATGTATCATTTGCTGACCCCAAAAATGCTTTCTGGTTCAAGTATAATTAAAAATGGAAGAATTAAAAGGATATTTAGAAAAAAGTAGATCTAAACAACAACACTTCCTATATCCGCTTCTCTTTCAAGAGTATATTTACGCACTTGCTCATGATCATGGTTTAAATGTAAATGGATCAATTTTTTATGAACCCGTGGAAATTTCAGGTTATGACAATAAATTTAGCCCATTACTTGTGAAACGTTTAATTACTCGAATGTACCAACAGAATTATTTAATCAATTCTGTTAATGATTCTAACCAAAATAGATTCGTTGGGCACAACAAGAATTTTTATTCTCAAATGATATCAGAGGGTTTTGCTGCCATTGTGGAAATTCCTTTCTCTCTGCGATTAGCATCCTCCCTCGAAGAAAAAAAAGAAATACCAAAATCTCAGAATTTACGATCTATTCATTCAATATTTCCATTTTTTGAGGACAAATTACCACATTTAAATTATGTATCAGATATACTAATACCCTATCCTGTCCATCTAGAAATCTTGGTTCAAATTCTACAATGCTGGATACAAGATGTTCCCTCTTTACATTTATTACGATTTTTTTTTCACGAATATCATAATTGGAATAATCTCATTACTCAAAAGAAATCTAGTTATGGTTTTTCAAAAGAGAATCCAAGACTATTTTGGTTCCTATATAATTCTTATGTAGTTGAATGTGAATCTATATTAGTTTTTCTCCGTAAACAATCCTCTTATTTACGATCAACATCTTCTGGACCCTTTCTTGAGCGAACACATTTCTATGAAAAAATAGGACAACAGCTTATAGTACTTTGTTGTAATGATTTTCAGAAAACCCTATGGTTGTTCAAGGATCCTTTCATGCATTATGTTAGATATCAAGGAAAATCAATTCTGGCTTTAAAAGGGACTCATCTTCTGATGAAGAAATGGAAATCTTACTTTGTCAATTTTTGGCAATGTCATTTTTACTTTTGGTCTCAACCCTGTAGGATCTACATAAACCAATTCTCAAATTTTTCTTTCTATTTTCTGGGTTATCTTTCAAATGTACCAATAAATCCTTCAGCGGTAAAGAGTCAAATGCTAGAGAATTCCTTTTTAATAGATACTGTTACTAAAAAATTCGAAACTATAGTTCCAATTATTCCTATGATTGGATCATTGTCAAAAGCTAAATTTTGTAACGTATCGGGGAATCCTATTAGTAAGCCAGTTTGGGCTGATTTGTCAGATTCTGATATTATTGATCGATTTGGTC